TTATTCGTTGACAGAAAAAAAAATGCAGGATCTAACGGATAGAACAAACACGATCATAAATCAAATAGAAAAAATTACAAATGAAAAAAAGGGCGGATTTCTAATTCCGGATCGAAATATTCATTCTAACAAAAACAAAATAAGTGATGATGATAAAAGGTTGGAATCACAAAAAAATATTTGGCAGATAGTAAAAAGAAAAAATGCTCGACTAATACGCAAATCACATTTTTTTATAAAATTTTTCAGTGAAAGGATATACACAAATATCTTTCTGTGGATCATTCATAGTCCTAGGATCAATACACAACCATTTCTTGAATCAATAAAAAAAATTATTAATAAATACATTACCAATAATGAAACAAATCAAGAAAAAATGGATAAAACAAATCAAAGTTTAATTCACTTTATTTCGACTATAAAAAAGGCAGTATATAATACGAATATTAGTAATAAGAATTCAAATACTTTTTGTGACTTATCCTACTTTTCACAAGCCTATGTATTTTACAAACTTTCACAAACCCAATTTCTTAATTTCGATTTTTATAAGTTAAAATCTGTCTTTCAATATAATGGAGCAGCCCCATTTATTAAGAATGGAATAAGGGGTTATTTTGTTGGAACACAAGAACTTTTTCTTTCTCAATTAAGACATAAGAATCGTCAGAATTCTGGAATAAGTCAATGGATAAATTGGTTAAGGAATCATTATCAATATGATATATCTCACATTAGGTGGTCTAGACTAGTACCACAAAAATGGCGAAATAGATTCAATCACCACTGGATGAATCAAAATAAGGATTTAGGCAACTCATCTAAAAAAATAAAATTTAGTCACTACGAAAAACGAAAAATTTTTGAAATGGCTTCATTACTGGATGAAAAAGAGAATTTTAAAAAACAATATAGATATGATCGGTTAGCATATAAATCTATTAATTCTGAAGATACGAAGTACTCTTCAATTTATGAATTCTCATTACACGTAAAAAATAACCAAGAAGTTTTTTCGAATTCCAACACAAATAAACGAAAATCTTTTTATATGATGGAAGGTATTCCTATTATCCCTATCAATAATGATCGAGTACAAGATGGTATTAGAGATATGGAGAAAAATCTGGATAGAAAATATTTTGATTGGAGAATTATCCATTTTTGTCTTAGAAACAAAATAGATATCGAAGCTTGGATCAATATTGATACTGACCCAAGCAGTAATAAAAAATCTACTAAGGCTAAATTTAATAATTATCAAATAATTGAGAAAATAAAAAAGCAAAATTTTTTTTATCTCACGATTCATCAAGATCAAGAAATTAATTTATCCAATCAAAAAAGTTTTTTGGATTGGATGGGAATGAATGAAGAAATATTAAATCACCCCATATCAAATCTTGAACGTTGGTTCTTCCCAGAATTTTTTATATTTTATAATTTGTATAAAACTAAACCGTGGGTTATACCAAAAAAATTACTTCTTTTAGATTCTAATATAAATGAAAACGCTACTGATATTGAAAACAAAAGTATTGCTGGAAATCAAAAAAAAGATACTTTTATATCAATACCCTCCAATGAAAAAAAATCTCTTGAATTAAAAAAACGAAATAAAGAGCAAAAAGAATCCGTGTACCAAGCAAACCTTGAATCTACTCTTTCAAACCAAGAAAAAGATGTTGAAGAAGATTATACGGACTCGGACATGAAAAAACATAATAATAAAAAGCAATACAAGAACAATACAAAAACAAAAGCGGAGTTTGATTTCTTACTAAAAAGGTATTTTCATTTTCAATTGCGATGGGATGATATTTTAAATAAAAAAATAATCAATAACATCAAAGTATATTGTCTCCTGCTTAGACTGATAAATCCACGAGAAATAACTATATCCTCTATTCAAAGGGGAGAAATGAGTCTTGATATTCTGATGATTCAAAAAAATTTAACTCTTACGGAATTCATCAAAAGAGGAATTTTGATTATTGAACCAATTCGTCTATCTATAAAAAATGATGGGCAATTTATTATGTATCAAACCATTGGTATTTCATTGGTTCAGCAAAGTAAACACAAAATTAATCAAAAATACCGAGAAAAAACCGATGTTGATAAGAATTCTGATGAAGTCATTACCAAATATAAAAAGATGACTGGAAATAGAGATAAAAATCATTATGATTTGTTTGTTCCTGAAAATCTTTTATCACCGAGACTTCGGAGAGAATTTAGAATTCTAATTTGTTTCAATTTTAGGAATAGAAATGATATCCAAAAAAATTCAGCATTAGGGAATGGGAATAAGGTAACCCATCAGGTTTTGGATAAAAGCAAAGGATATAAAAGGAAACTGATTAAATTAAAGTTATTTCTGTGGCCCAATTATCGACTAGAAGATTTAGCTTGTATGAATCGGTATTGGTTTGATAGCAATAACGGCAGTCGTTTCGGTATGGTAAGGATACACATGTATCCGCGATTGAAAATT